TTTTCATCGTGTCTGGATGAAGACCAAAGATCTTGAGCGACCGATCCGGCAGAACAACTCAAAAGATAAAGAAGTATCGTTAATTTCTTCATGCTCGTTCCAAGTTCGAAGTACCATTTGTACAAATAAGAATCCCCTCCCTTACATAATTTCTTCTTCATATAGATAGATATAGGATCTATGGGGCAATTACTTAGAAGTACATTTTGTGTAAAAGCCCTTCCTATCTGATAGAAAAGGATCCCATGATCCTGAACCGATCTTATCTGGGATCGAAAATCCCAAGTTTTTCTATGAAGAGCTGATCTAATTGTATTAGTTTCTATAATGGATTTCTTCTGTGTAATACTAATTGATAAGGCCTCATTGATAAGTGCTACAAGATCTCGCGCATTGGAACCCATGGTTATGGACCCGAATCCGTTAGTATGGAACATCTTCTTTTCCAAGTGAAATCCCCTAGTATATGAAAGAATGAAAAAGTGCTTTCGTTGTTGTGAAAGAAGAAGCCTTCGTATCTTAATGCATGTATTTAATTTATTCGGAGCTATTAGAGCGGGATCCACTTTTTGGGGAATATGAGTCGAAGCAATAACAAGAATCTTTCCAGTGGAACATCTTTCACAATCCCTGGAGAGATAGTTCTCTAATAGACCGAGGGATAAGTAATTCGACTCATTCACATGTAGATCATGAATGTTTGGAATCCATATTATGCAAGGAGACATTGCTTTTGCTAATTCGAATTGAAGGGTGATATCAAATCGGTCTATTTTCGGCGTCATATACATAGTTAGCGCATTCGTCATAGTTAGCAGCTCCGTATCAATATCAAGGTCATCATCATCATCACTATCATCACTATCATCACTATCATCAATATCGTCACTATCATCAATATCGATATCATCAATAAGATAACCTTTAGGCTTGTCATCCAGGAACTTGTTCGGAAATACCGTAATGAAAGGAACATAGGAGTTTGTCGCTAGGTATTTGACCAAACAGGATCGTCCAGTTCCTATAGAACCTATCACTAAAATACCTCTAGAAGGGGATAGGGCTAAGCGGAGCGAAAAGGGTTTTCCATGAGGAGATGGGGAATGAAAACTATTAGCCCCACACGAGGTTTGTGAATAAGTGATTGTCTGATAATGAGCAAGGAATATCCGTCTTTCTGCTAAACAGGATCTATTGAACTCATAATTCATTAGATCCTTTTGATGAATGTCAACTAAGTATCGTAAGGAAATTGATCCCGGTTGTTCAATCATTTGATAACCAGAGTCATTCTTTGATAAATGATCACTATGAGTCAGACTCAATAGAATTTGATCAATCCTTTTTTCTGTCGTTAAGGTGGAGAACTGAACCAAGAATTCTCTTTCTTCATCATCAATCGAATCACTGTTCGCGACCCAGAATTCTATTTTCTCATCAATCCAATCACCGTTCACGTTTTTTCTTTTTCTTATCAATGAATAGATCTCTTTACTTGTACGACTTAGATGTCTCGTATTTCTCGAAAAAATGATTAGATTGATGGGATTTGGTATGATACTTACAAGATCGATGAGATTGATCTTCCAATATTTCTTCTCAGAACGTATTGATTTGACCCCATAAGCGGGACCACCGCCCAATAGCATGTTGCCACCAGAAGCAGAACCCCGTATTTCTTCCAGAGAATCTCCTAATTGTTCCAGAACAACTAGAAAGAGATTCTTTAACCAGAAAGGGTTCAGTTCAGATGTAGGATACCTATCCAGAAGTTTTCGAAATTCCATCATGTATGATGGAATCATCAAAGATTTGATCTTTTCTAACTCTGTCTGTAACTCACTAGAGGCTCGGGAAACAAAGAGAAGATGTATACGAACGAGATATCCAGCAACAAGAAGAAGGAAAAAGATGGAATAGAGGAACTCCCGAGCATTTGTTGATCTCAGATGTGCCCATATCAATGGAACGGGTGACTCATTATTTCGATGAATCATTTCTTCGGACAGAAGAAGATTCTGTAAACATTGACTCGAAATCTCACTTATCGGAGTCCATTGTGGAAGAATCTTCTGAGGAATTGTCCGTGATATATCTGATCCATGCATCATATCATGAAAAATGGATACAAATTTTTGACTACTACTCAGTATCGGCAATGGGTCTGAAAGAGTATCTAAAAGGGTGAAATTGAGATATTTGCACCCTGTCGAAGTAAGGAACCATGGCATATATGTTTGGAACAGATTCCATTTTGAGAGATTTGAAAAAGCACTATCTCGTTGAAAGGTTCTATGCATCTGCCCTTTCTCAACGCATTTCTTTAGACAAAGACTCCGTTTTTTCCTCTTTCCGGATGGTAAAGACTTCTCATAACATGGAGTGTGAATCAAACCCATGTTTGAATTGAAACTGAGATACTGATGCAAGTTATTCCCTTCTGAATCAGATAGATTCATATCTGAAAGAGGCTGACAATAAGTTTTTTCCAAATTGACTA